CGTTCCGTTTGAAGAAAGGAAGGATCCCAAAGAATCGATCTTTCTTTTAGTTGTTGAATCTCTCTTTGATTGATCAATGTGTGATATTCCGAATCCTCATTACTAATGGAATCAAAATGATCTCTGGATTGATCAGAAGATCCTTTCAATTGGCTAGAATCCGTTACTTGAACGAAAATAGATCTTGTTGTGGAATCATCATATTGCATATTTGACGATACATTCCTCAAAAAATCCGATTCGTGCGGATTCTTCCCCCAACTAACGAAGAGATCTTGGCGGAATTGCCACATATGAAATTGAGCACAATTTTGCAAAGAAATACCCCACTTGTTTCTCGAGAGGAGATGGGAAAGATGCTCAATATCATTTGATTGAATAGTTGACCCAGCTCCTTGTTGTTTGAAGAAGCCCTCCACTTCAATCGGTCTTTTTTCACGAAAAGCAGACATGAGATAACAAATCCAGAGTTTCACTAAGATTTTGAATAGCTGTCCCGAATTCGAATTCAAGTCAATTATGTTTCGCTTCTTCCTCGGAGAAAGATGATCAAACAATTCCCAAGCACGGTCCTTGCGGATCGGATCATCCGTATAGGATACAAAAGGAGACTCCAGATATTTGATATCTTTCTCTTTGAATGAGATCTCAATTCCAGCTACGGTTTCATTAGATATCTTACAACTACAATCCCTCTTTTTTACGATCCGGTTCCTCCACCACCGCGAACCCCAGTTAGATGATTCAGGCATGATACACTTTTTAGTTATTGGGAGAACCCAAGTACTCTCTTTCGGATCCATGAAACAACTCTCAGAGATCTTTTTCCCTTTTGGAAGATCCAGGAGCGAAACAATCGACCTATTGATATTGGAAGACCCAAAAGATTCTTCCAATGTATCATTTCTGGGTCCAATGGAATTCATAGGTATAGGAAGAGGCCCGATCAAATCTAAACAATCGAAATTTATTGTTTCGATTGTTTCGGCGGCCCTATTTCGATTGTTAATGTTAATAATACAATTACAATTTATAAGGACCACTACTGCAAGCAGTACTACACCTTTGATCGTGAAATATGGATTGTTTATTGAACCCTGTGAATCGCGTGAAAGTAGGATACTCCAAATTCGGGGGTCAAAGAGTTTCATAAAACGTTCTTGGTGGAAAAAAATGTGAGTGAAAGATCCCACGGAATCCAATTTGGTCCACGAATCTAAGAAATAGTGAGAATTCTTGATCTCTCTCAATATCTCTCTCAATTCGAAGATCCAGGATTTTAATGGATGTCGTTTCACTGCTTCCTGCTTCATTGATTCCTCCTAAGGATTTCATTTCAATTGGAATTTGGTTATTCACGATGTACGACGATCCCCGTTACGCATCCATGGCTGAATGGTTAAAGCGCCCAACTCATAATTGGCAAATTCGTAGGTTCAATTCCTGCTGGATGCACGCCAACGGGAACGTTCAATACGTCTATTGGAATTGGCTCTGTATCAATGAAATCTCATCATCCATACATAACGAATTGGTATGGTATATTCATACCATAACATATGAACAGTAAGAAATAGAATTCTTATCGATACTGGAACTCATAGGGAAGAAAATGGATTTATGGATGGAATCAAATATGCAGTATTTACAGACAAAAGTATTCGGTTATTGGGGAACAATCAATATACTTCTAATGTCGAATCAGGATCAACTAGGACAGAAATAAAGCATTGGGTCGAACTCTTCTTTGGTGTCAAGGTAATAGCTATGAATAGTCATCGACTCCCGGGAAAGGGTAGAAGAAGGGGACCCATTATGGGACATACAATGCATTACAGACGTATGATCATTACGCTTCAACCGGGTTATTCTATTCCACCTCTTAGAAAGAAAAGAACTTAAATCAAAATACTTAATAACACGGCGATACATTTATACAAAACTTCTACCCCGAGCACACGCAATGGAGCCGTCGGCAGTCAAGTGAAATCCAATCCACGAAATAATTTGATCTATGGACAGCGTCGTTGTGGTAAAGGTCGTAATGCCAGAGGAATCATTACCGCAAGGCATATAGGGGGAGGTCATAAGCGTCTATACCGTAAAATCGATTTTCGACGGAATGAAAAAGACATATCTGGTAGAATCGTAACCATAGAATACGACCCTAATCGAAATGCATATATTTGTCTCATACACTATGGGGATGGTGAGAAGAGATATATTTTACATCCCAGAGGGGCTATCATTGGAGATACCATTGTTTCTGGTACAGAAGTTCCTATCTCAATGGGAAATGCCCTACCTTTGAGTGCGGTTTGAACCATTGATTTACGTAATTGGAAGTAACCAATTAGGTTTACAACGAAACCTAGAAATCGATCACTGATCCAATTTGAGTACCTCTACGGGATAGACCTCAACAGAAAACTGAAGAGTAATGGCAGCAAGTGATTGAGTTCAGTAGTTCCTCATATAAAATTATTGACTCTAGAGATATAGTAATATGGAGAAGACAAAATTGTTTGAAGCACCGATAGAGCCGGAAGCGCCCCTTGTTTCAAAGAGAGGAGTACGGGTTATTCACATTTCATTTGATGGTCAGAGGCGAATTGAAAGCTAAGCAGTGGTAATTCTACCCCCCCGGGAAAAATAGAGATGTCTCCTACGTTACCCGTAATATGTGGAAGTATCGACGTAATTTCATAAAGTCATTCGGTCTGAATGCTACATGAAGAACATAAGCCAGATGAAGGAACGGGGAGACCTAGGATGTAGAAGATCATAACATGAGTGATTCGGCGGATTTGGATTCCTATATATCCACTCGTGTGGTATTTCATCATACGATTCATATGAGATCCATCTGTCTAGATATCATCATATACATCCAGAAAGCCGTATGCTTTGGAAGAAGCTTGTACAGTTTGGGAAGGGATTTTGATTGATCAAAAAGAAGAATCTACTTCAACCGATATGCCCTTAGGCACGGCCATACATAACATAGAAATCACACTTGGAAAGGGTGGACAATTAGCGAGAGCAGCGGGTGCTGTAGCGAAACTGATTGCAAAAGAGGGTAAATCGGCCACATTAAAATTACCATCTGGGGAGGTCCGTTTGATATCCAAAAACTGCTCAGCAACAGTCGGACAAGTGGGTAATGTTGGGGTGAACCAGAAAAGTTTGGGTAGAGCCGGATCTAAGTGTTGGCTAGGTAAGCGTCCTGTAGTAAGAGGAGTAGTTATGAACCCTGTAGACCATCCCCATGGGGGTGGCGAAGGGAGGGCCCCAATTGGTAGAAAAAAACCCGCAACCCCTTGGGGTTATCCTGCGCTTGGAAGAAGAAGTAGAAAAAGGAATAAATATAGTGATAGTTTGATTCTTCGTCGCCGTAGTAAATAGGAGAATATTGAAAATAGAATATGTTTCCTCATCTTTACAAAAAAAAAAGGAGTAATTAGCTGTGACACGTTCACTAAAAAAAAATCCTTTTGTAGCTAATCATTTATTGATAAAAATTGCGAAGCTCAACACGAGGGCAGAAAAAGATACAATCGTAACCTGGTCCCGGGCATCTACCATTATACCCACAATGATCGGCCATACAATTGCTATTCATAATGGAAAGGAACATTTGCCTATTTATATAACAGATCGTATGGTAGGTCACAAATTGGGAGAATTTGCACCTACTCTGAATTTCCGGGGGCATGCGAGAAACGATAATAAATCTCGTCGTTAATATATTAATTAATAAAGTGGATATGGGTGCTCATCGTTTATTGGTGGGAGGTGAACCTTATGATAAAGAGTGACCCAGATGTAGAAGTATACGCTTTAGGTCAACATATACGTATGTCTGCTCATAAAGCGCGAAGAGTAATTGATCAGATTCGTGGGCGTCCCTACGAGGAAACACTTATGATACTAGAACTCATGCCTTATCGAGCGTGTTATCCCATTTTAAAATTAGTTTATTCTGCAGCAGCAAATGCTAGTCACAATATGGGATTCAACGAAACGGCTTTAATCATTAGTCAAGCCGAAGTTAATGAAGGTACTAGCATGAAAAAGTTAAAACCCCGAGCCCGAGGACGTAGTTATCCGATAAAAAGACCCACCTGTCATATAACTATTGTATTGCAAGATATATCTAAAGATAAAAACTATTTCATATGGTTAAGAAAAGATGGATGGGTATATAAAAATAAGTATACAGATGTCAGAGAGAGGTATCTATATATGATGGATCATATGCTATATCGTAACAGAATGACGTGGGCTAATAGAGAAATGATATGGCCTTATAGAGATAGCGAGGTGCTATGGGACAAAAAATAAATCCACTCGGTTTCCGACTTGGTACAACCCAAAGTCATCATTCTGTTTGGTTTGCACAACCAAAAAGTTATTCCGAGGGTCTCCAGGAAGATCAAAAAATACAGGATTGTATCAAGAATTATGTACAAAAAAATAGGAAAATATCCTCGGGTGCCGAGGGAATTGCACGCATAAAGATTCAAAAAAGAATCGATCTGATCCAGGTCATAATATATATGGGATTCCCAAAATTGTTCATAGAGGGCAGCCCGCGAGGAATTGAAGAATTACAGAGCAATGCACAAAAAGAATTTAATTCTGTGAACCAAAAACTTAACATTGCTATCACAAGAGTTGAAAAACCGTATGGACAACCTAATATTCTTGCAGAATTTATAGCCGAACAATTAAAGAATAGAGTTTCGTTTCGAAAGGCAATGAAAAAAGCTATTGAATTAACTGAAAAAGCAGATACAAAGGGAATTCAAGTACAAATTGCAGGGCGTATCGACGGAAAGGAAATAGCACGTGTCGAATGGATCAGAGAAGGTAGGGTTCCCCTACAAACCATTCGAGCCAAAATTGATTATTGTTCCTATACAGTTCGAACTATCTATGGGGCATTAGGAATCAAAATTTGGATATTTGCAGACGAGGAATAATGGGCCTTTCGTTGTCTTTCTGTTCCATCCATCCGGCAATTGAATAAAAAATCACAAACTCGTTCATTTTTTTCCGTTCAATCAAAAAAATGAGAATTTTTTAGAATTCTTAATTCTTTAATTCTATAGGGTTGAATAACAATTCGATTGACTCCATCTCCATATAATTGCTATGCTTAGTGTGTGACTCGTTGGTTTTTTATTTAGAGTTAGGTTAGGATTAAAAAACAAAGGGCCATCCCCTAGTATGAACTAATAACTATATAACTAATAACCAGCTCATTGCTTCGTATTATCTGGATCCAAGGAACCAGTCGCTATATGATGTATTGATCATATTGTTGTAGCAACTGAAGCATTTTTTTTACATATACATAAAAGAAAAAGAAATCTATCTATAAGGTTGTGAAGCAAAAACAAAGGGATATGGATAAATGGAGGGGTGAGAGAAAGAAAGAAAAAGAATAGCAATGATATATGATTCCAATATGTATGGTCTATGAACTATCTTATAAAAGGCAATGTAATAAAGCATTAATGTATTCGTCCATAATTAATAATTAGATTCGATGAATACAATTTATTTATACGAAAAATCAAAAAGAATAAAGAGCGCCGAGTCAATAAAGACTGAGAAGATTGATTCAGGAACAAATTTTATTAGGAGCTCCATTGCAGAGTTCGGGCCTAGTCATTAATCGAGAAGCGATGGGAACGACAGAACCTGTGACTGAGGAAGATTCCCTTGAAAATGAATCCTAATGATTCATTGGGTGGGATGGCGGAACAAGCCAAGAACCAATTCATTTATTCTGATAGGTCATGGAACGCCCCTACGAATGAAAGGGATGTTGAAAGAGCAAATATTCGCCCGCGAAAGCCTTACTGGATTGCTAAGTTTTGGGCAATTCAATAAAAAGAAATTAAATAAAGGTAAAAATGAAGATTCATAAATTATAAAATGAAATTTCTCATTTTATTTTATTCCTACGTGTATGTGACAGATTATATCTCAAAAAATTCCATGATTCATTATTCATTCAATTCAAAATATATACAATATTATTTAATCGTTTCATTCGCGAGGAGCTGGATGAGAAGAAACTCTCATGTCCAGTTCTGCAGTAGAGATGGCATTGAGAAACAACCATCAACTATAACCCCAAAAGAACCAGATTTCGTAAACAACATAGAGGAAGAATGAAGGGAATATCTTATCGAGGCAATCGAATTTGTTTCGGCGGATACGCCCTTCAGGCACTTGAACCCGCTTGGATCACATCTAGACAAATAGAAGCGGGGCGGCGAGCCATGGCACGATATGCGCGTCGTGGTGGAAAAATATGGGTACGTATATTTCCAGACAAACCTGTTACAGTAAGGCCTACCGAAACACGTATGGGTTCGGGGAAAGGATCTCCCGAATATTGGGTATCCGTCGTTAAACCGGGTCGAATACTTTATGAAATGGGTGGAGTATCAGAAATTGTAGCCAGAGAAGCTATTTCTATAGCTGCGTCCAAAATGCCTATACGAACTCAATTCGTTATTGCTGGATAGGGATATGGAACGAAAGGAAAGGGGCCTTGTGATGAAAAAACCGCAGTTTTTTTATTTCTGGACAAAAAATCTTTCTTCTTTTTTTCTTCGCCCTTTAGTTAGTTAGCATTGAAAGAAAAAAGAGAAAAATAATAAGAATGATATGATTCAACCTCAGACCTATTTAAATGTAGCGGACAACAGCGGGGCTAGAGAATTAATGTGTATTCGAATCATAGGAGCTAGTAATCGCCGATATGCTCATATTGGTGACGTTATTGTTGCTGTAATCAAAGAAGCAGTTCCCAATATGCCTCTACAAAGATCAGAAGTGATCAGAGCTGTAATTGTACGTACATGTAAAGAACTCAAACGTGACAATGGTATGATAATACAATATGATGACAATGCAGCAGTTGTCATTGATCAAGAAGGAAATCCCAAAGGAACTCGAGTTTTTGGTGCGATCGCTCGGGAATTGAGACAGTTGAATTTTACTAAAATAGTCTCATTAGCTCCTGAGGTATTATAAATAGATTCTAAATAAATACTAATAGATGAAAACATAATAAAACATAAAAAAAGGGAGGTTCATAGTAAGATATCTGAACTGAATTAGATTCCATTAATTAGTAGAATGCATTAGTAGATTGTTTCTCACGCATATACCTTTAATAATTCATGAAAAAAAAAAAAAAAAAGAGTAGAGCATGCTGATTATATAAAAACCCGGAGGCACCAATAATTATAGTTCATCATGGGTAGGGACACTATTGCCGAAATAATAACTTCTATACGAAATGCTGACATGGATAAAAAAGGAACGGTTCGAATAGCATCTACAAATATCACTGAAAACATTGTTAAAATACTTCTACGCGAAGGCTTTATCGAAAATGTGAGAAAACATCGAGTAAGCAAGAAATATTTCTTGGTTTCAACTCTGCGACATAGAAGGAATAGAAAAGGGCCATATAGAACTGTTTTAAAACGTATCAGCCGACCCGGCCTACGAATCTATTCCAACCATCAACGAATTCCTAGGATTTTAGGAGGGATGGGTATTGTAATTCTTTCGACTTCTCGAGGTATAATGACAGACCGAGAGGCTCGACTAGAAGGAATCGGGGGAGAAATTTTGTTATATATATGGTGATCTTTATGATCTACGAATTGCATCCGTAGGAAAACTTCCTATTCTTTTTTTTTGAGAGGAGAAGGGTTGTCTAATATCACTCCTACTCCATGAGTTGATAATTAAAGGGGTTACCTGGAATGAAAGAACAAAAAAAAATGGATTCATGAAGGTTTAATTACTGAATCACTTTGGTATGTTTCGGGTTCGTAGTGACCTTTCAACATTCTTCTCGTTCGGATACCATCGGAGGTTCAAAATTTGAAGAGACTTATTTTCTTTTCTTCGAAGGAGTAGATTAAAAATTGAAATTTAGGAGTAACAAATAACAATG